TCAAAAAAATCGTGGCGTAACGCGTATCCCCCTTTGTTCCGGTCATGGAATAGATGAAAGAAATCAAAAAATGGATTTTTGTTCAAGAATGAAATCTTATTGGAGCTGTCCATATCCGGTTCATCCTTCGGAACCAGATCCGGGATGTGATATGGTTCCGAAGGATGAATTGAGACGGTATCTTGTAAATACGTAATTCTCTTGAATATATCAACCATTTCTTTATTTTCCGCTCGCCTGGAAGGGACAAAAGAAACATCTTGTTTTTTCTTCAACAATTTATGATCTCTAGTGGACCTCTCAGTAGGATTCGAACCCAGATGAAGTTCTGACCATCTGTCAGAGAAAAAAGAACGAATGGATCTTGTAGGATTCCCAAGAAATTCTTCGATTTCTTCCGGAAGCAGATGATTATTCATCCGCTTCTCAGGTTCCGTGAATAGCCAGGACATGGAGGAAGATCCAAAAAGGCATTTCGGGAATCGATCTGATTCTATCTCTGTTCGTTCCGTTTGAAGAAAGGAAGGATCCCAAAGAATCGATCTCTCTTTTAGTTGCTGAATCTCTGTTTGATCGATCAATGTGTGATATTCTGAATTCTCATTTATAACGGAATCGAAAGAATCTCTGGATTGATCAGAAGAAGATCCTTTCCATTGGCTAGAATCCGTTACTTGAACGAAAATAGACCTTGTGGAATCATATTGAATATTTGACAATACATTCCGTACCTTGCTAAAAAACCGATCCTTGTTTACCAACCACACATTGTCTAACCAAATCCAATTCTCTCTCGAGACGTTCCTCCAAAAAACCGATTCGTGCTGATTCTTCCCCCAACTAACGAAGAGATCTTGGCGGAATTGCCACATATGAAATTGAGCACAATTTTGCAAAGAAATACCCCACTTGTTTCTCGAGAAGAGATGGGAAACATGCTCAATATCATTGGATTGCATAGTTGCCCCAGCTCCTTGTTGTTTGAAGAAACTCTCCCCCTGAATTGGTCTTTTTTCACGAAAAGCAGACATGAGATAACAAATCAAGTCTTTCCCTAAGATTTTGAATAGCTGTCCCGAATTCAAGTTGATTATGTTTCGTTTCTTCCTCGGAGAAAGACGATCAAAAAATTCCCAATCATGGTCCTTGCGGATCGGATCATCCGTATAGGATAAAAAAAGAAACTCCAGATATTTGCTATCTTTCTCTTTGAATGAGATCTCAATTCCAGCTACGGTTTCCTTAGATATCTGACAACTAGAATCCCTATTTTTTCCGATCCGGTTCCTCCACCACCGCGAACCCCGGTTAGATTCAGGCATGATACGCTTTTTCTTTATTGGGATAACCCAAGTACTCTCTTGCGGATCCATGAAACAACTCTCAGAAATCTTTTTCCCTTTTGGAAGATACAGGAGCGAAACAATCAACCTATTTCTATTGGAAGACCAAAAAGATTCTTCCAATGTCTCCTTTCTGGGTCCAATGGAATTCATAGGTATAGGAAGAAGCCCCATCAAATAGAGATTTTTTCTTTCGACCATCTTTCGATTGTTAATACGAGATATAAGGACCACTACTACAAGCAGTACTACACCTTTGATCGTGAAATATCGATTGCTTGTTGCACCCTGTGAATCACGTGAAAGTAGGATACTCCAAATTCGGGGGTCAAAGAGTTTCATAAAACGTTCTTGGTGGAAAAAAATGTGAGTGAAAGATCCCGCTGAATCGAATTTGATCCATGAATCTAAGAAATAGTGAGAATTCTTGATCTCTCTCAATATCTCTCTCAATTCGAATATCCAGGATTTGAATTGATGTCGTTTCATTGATTCCTCCTAAAGATTTCATTTCAATTGGAATTTGGTTATTCACGATGTACGATGATCCCTGTTAAGCATCCATGGCTGAATGGTTAAAGCGCCCAACTCATAATTGGCAAATTCGTAGGTTCAATTCCTGCTGGATGCACGCCAATGGGAACATTCAATAAGTCTATTGGAATTGGCTCTGTATCAATGGAATCTCATCATCCATACATAGCGAATTGGTATGGTATATTCATACCATAACATATGAACAGTAAGAACTAGAATTCTTATCGATACTGGAACTCATAGGGAAGAAAATGGATTTATGGATGGAATCAAATATGCAGTATTTACAGAAAAAAGTATTCGGTTATTGGGGAACAATCAATATACTTCTAATGTCGAATCAGGATCAACTAGGACAGAAATAAAGCATTGGGTCGAACTCTTCTTTGGTGTCAAGGTAAGAGCTATGAATAGTCATCGACTCCCGGGAAAGGGTAAAAGGATGGGACCTATTATGGGACATACAATGCATTACAGACGTATGATCATTACGCTTCAACCGGGTTATTCTATTCCACCTCTTATAGAGAAAAGAACTTAAAGCAAAAGACTTAATAACACGGCAATACATTTATACAAAACTTCTACCCCGAGCACACGCAATGGAGCCGTAGACAGTC